TTGCTTTTGGGGAAGAAGAAAAAGTATTCGATATGGTTAGAGCTGATCCGAATGATAAAAAAATTAGTAATCTTAAAATTGAAGAAATTAAGAAAAAAGTTCCTCGATGGTTATACAAACTGACTTCTGATTTGGATTTTGAAGAAGAGGAGGAGGAGGAGGAAGAAGATGATCAGGAAGAATCCACAGATGATCACGGGATTCGTTCAAGAAGAGCCAAACGTGTAGTAATTTATACTGAGACTGATACCGATCAGGATACTAATATCATCAATACTACCACTGATAATATCATTAATACCACTGATAATATCATTAATACCACTGATAATATCATTAATACCACTGATAATATCATTAATACCACTGATAATATCATTAATACCACTGATAATATCATTAATACCACTGATAATATCATTAATACCACTGATAATATCATTAATACCACTGATAATATCATTAATACCACGGATAATATCATTAATACCAATGATAATATCATTAATACCAATGATAATATCATCAATACTACTGATAATATCACTAATACCACCGATAGTAATCAAGAAAAAAATAGTGATGATCAAGTAAAAAATAGTAATCAAGAAAAAAATGGTGATCGAAGAGGAAATGGTGATCAAGCAGAAGAACATGAGATAGCCTTGATACGTTACTCGCAACAATCAGATTTTCGTCGTGATCTAATCAAAGGGTCGATGCGGGCTCAAAGACGTAAAACAGTGACTTGGGAAATGTTTCAAACAGATGTACACTCCCCCCTTTTTTTTGACAGAATAGACAAAACACCTTTGTTTTCTTTTGATATCTCAAGGATGATGAACCTAATTTTTAGGAATTGGATAGAGGAGAAAAGCCCAAAAATAAAAACATATGATTATGTGGGTGAAGGGGCAAAAGAGAAAGAGAAAATAGAGGAAGAACACGAAGAAGAAAAAGGGGAGTATAAAAGAAAAGAGGATAAAAGACAGGAGGAGGAACGGATAGCAATAGCAGAAGCTTGGGATAATATTATACTTGCTCAAGTAATAAGGAGTTCCATATTAGTAACCCACTCGATTCTTCGAAAATACATCGTATTACCTTCATTGATAATAGTTAAAAATATTGGTCGTATGTTATTATTTCAATTCCCTGAGTGGTATGAAGATTTTAACGAATGGAGTAGGGAAATGCATGTCAAATGCACATATAATGGTGTTCAATTATCGGAAACAGAATTTCCAAAGGATTGGTTAACAGACGGTATTCAGATAAAAATCCTATTTCCTTTCTCTCTGAAACCTTGGCATAGAAAAAAGCTACGATCCCATCATAAGGATCTAAGAAAAAAACAAAAAAATTTCTGTTTTTTAACGGTCTGGGGGATGGAAACAGAACTGCCCTTTGGCTCTCCCCGAAAAAAACCTTTCTTTTTTGAACCCATTCATAAAACACTCGAAAAAAAAATTAGAAAAGTAAAAAAGAAAGGTTTTTTCTTTCTAATAATTCTAAAAGACAACATAAAAGGTTTTCTAAAGATTCTGAACGAAAAAATCAGATGGATTATAAAAATAGTTCTATTTATCAAAATCAAAGTGAAGGAACTCCTTTTCTTTTTTAGAGTGACGCGAGTCTCTGACCCAAGTCAAAATGAAGAACCAAGTCAAAATGAAAAAGATTCCAAAATAAGTAATAGGATCATCCATGAATCACCCATTAGAATTGTATCCGGAGATTGGACAAATGATTCACTGATAGAAAGAAAAATTAATGATCTGGCTGATAAGAAAACAAAAATCTGGGATCAAGTAGAAAAGATTAGAAAAGACAAGAAAAAAAAACCTCTAACTCCAGATATTGAGGATATAGATATTAGTACTAACAAGGGAAATTTTAGTAATAAAAGAACCGAATCACAGAAACATATTGGGCAAATATCTAAAAAAAGAAGAAGTGCCCGATTAATCTCTAAATGGGACTCTTTTATGAAATCTTTCATCGAAAGAATATACATGGGTATCCTTCTATGTATCACTAACATTTACAGGATCAATGTACAATTTTTTCTTGACTCAGCAAAAAAGACTTTAAATGGATACACTTACAATGACGAAATAAAGGAAAAGGATACTAATGAAACGAATCCCAATATAATTCCCTTCATTTCGACTGTAAGATCTCTTTCTACTTATACTACTAATATAAGTAGTGATAGTAATTCACCGATTTACTGCGACTTATCTTCTTTGTCCCAAGCCTATGTGTTTTACAAATTATTTCAAACCCAAGTTAGTAACAAATATAAGCCAGAATCCATATTTAATTACTACAGAACATATCCTTTTATTAAGGATAGAATAAAAGACTATTTCCATGACTATTTCCATACACGAGGAATATTTGATTCAGAATCAAAACACAAGAAACTGCGGAATTCTGGAATGAGTGAATGGAAAAACTGGTTAAAGAGCCATTATCAATACAATTTATCCCATGACAAATGGTCTAGATTAGCACCTCTAAAATGGAGAAAGAAAGTCAATCAGCATCGTACGATTAAAAATAACGACTCACCAAAATTGGGTTCATATGAAGAAAAAGACCAATTAATTCATTCTGGGAAAAAGGATTATGATAAATTGGGCTTATTGAAGAGTCCGAGTCGCGAAAAAAAAATTAAAAAACACTACAGATATGATCTTTTATCATATAAATATCTTAATCATGAAGATGTGAAAGACTCCAATATTTATGGATCACCATTACAAGTAAACAGGCACGGAGAGATTTCTAATTACAATACACATAAATACAAATCGTTTTATGCTATAACTATAAATGATAGCCTAGAAGATAAATATACAATTGATAGGGATCAAAATCTAGATAGAAAATATTTTGAATTGAGAATCACCAATTTTTACCCTAGAAACAATATGGAAACTAGGACTAGTACGGGTATCGGAACTTTCATTAATAAAAAAAAGAAAACTACTAAGACTGGGACCAATAAGAAAGATATTCTTTCTCTTTATATCAGAATTCATCAAGAAATCCAAACAAAGCAAAAAGAGTTCTTTTTTGATTGGATGGGAATGAATGAACAAATGTTAGATCGTACTATATCGAATCTACGCCCTTGGTTCTTACCAGAATTTGTGCCGCTTTACGATCGATATAAGACTAATCCGTGGATCACACCAATCAAATTGCTTCTATTTGATTTTCATGGAAATAAAACAAGCGATCTTTATATGGATCCAAAGGTGGAATCTAATAAAAAAGAAAGATTTAATCCAAAACCAAAAGTAGAATCTAATCAAAAGGGATATCTTGAATTAGAGAATCGGAACCGGGACGAGAAAGAACGACAGCACCAAGGAAATCTTATATCTGATATAAGAAACAAAAAAAAAGATGTTGGAGCAAATTCCGCAGGTTCAGATATTAAGAAACGCAGAAAGAAAAAGAAATTAAAGAGCAAGAAAGAAGCGGAACTAGACTTCTTTTTGAAAAAATATTTTCTTTTTCAACTCCGATGGGGTGATTCTTTCAATCAAAGAATGACCAATAATATCAAGGTATATTGTCTACTGCTTAGACTTATGAATCCGAATGAAATTGCTATATCCTCTATTCAAAGAGGAGAAATGGGTCTAGATGTAATGCTTATTAATAAGGATTTGTCTCTTCCAGAATTGATAAAAAGGGGAATATTTCTTATTGAACCGGTTCGTTTGTCTATCAAATGGGATGGAATTTCGATTATGTATCAAACCATAGCTATTTCATTGACCCATAAGGTGCAGCACCAAACTAATCGAGGATACGAGGTAAAAAAACATATTGATAAGAATTACTTTAATGGCTCGATTGCACGACACGGAGGAGTGCGTGTGAATGGGGACAATAATAACTATGATTTACTTGTTCCTGAACATATTTTATCTCCTAGCCATCGTAGAGAATTGAGAATTATAAGCCGTTTCAATTACCGAAATAGGAACCTTGTGAATAAGAATCCAGTATTTTACAATAGAGCTAAGACTAATGCGCAGGGGTTTGATAAATTTGTAAATAGGGATAAGCATTTTGATACAAATACAAATAACTCTCTAAAATGGAAAGTGTTTCTTTGGCCCACTCATCGATTAGAAGATTTAGCCTGTATGAATCGCTATTGGTTTGATACCAATAATGGGAGTCGTTTCAGTATGTCAAGGATCCATATGTATCAGCAATTTGGAATTCGCTGATGTTACAGTCAATTTCCCTCTTTATCACGTGCCTGGTATATGAGAACATGCAAATAAATACATACCTTATGTTAGACTCTGATACACAAGATTCAGTCACATATCAATTGGACCTAGGAATGAATCGACAGAATCTTTTTAGGTCCCTTTCATTCTCTTTCGTGAGCCCAGGAATATACCATCCCTTTGTGTCTGAATAAATTTATTGTTATTATTTATTCATATTCATTTTTATTTGTTTGATAGAAAAAGAGTAATATATGAATCAATCCAGATTATGGTGTACACCAGGGCAAAATAAATGGTATTATTATTCTTGATTGGGAAGATTTATATCCGTGGGAACAAAAAGAAAAAAGAGAAGAATTTATTTGTATGGTAAAGAATTCGCCCATATCTGTTATTCCACAAGAAGAAAAAAGGGGTTCTGTTGAATTCCAAGTATTTAATTTTACCAATAAGATAGAGAGACTTACTTCACATTTGGAACTGCACAGAAGAGACTATTTATCTCAGAGAGGGCTGCGGAAAATTCTGGGGAAACGCCAACGACTGCTGGTTTATTTATCGAAGAAAAATCGAGTGCGTTATAGGGAATTAATTGGTCAATTGGGTATTCGAGAACCAAAAACTGGTTAGTTTGGAAATTCGTTTGAATTATTCGGTTCATTAGATCTTGAATTTTTTTGAACCTCGTTTCATTTTCAGGAATTCATGGAATAATGAATTGGGATCGGAGAATAAAAACATATGACTGTACCAGACGCAAGAAAGGACCTCCTCGTGGTCAATATGGGTCCTCACCACCCGTCAATGCATGGTGTTCTTCGACTCATTGTTACTCTAGATGGCGAAGATGTTATCGACTGTGAACCCATATTGGGTTATTTACACAGAGGAATGGAAAAAATTGCGGAAAACCGAACAATTATACAATATCTACCTTATGTGACACGTTGGGATTATTTAGCTACTATGTTCACGGAGGCAATAACCGTTAACGCACCTGAGGAATTGGGAAATATTCAAGTACCTAAAAGAGCCAGCTATATTAGGGTAATTATGCTGGAGTTGAGTCGTATAGCTTCGCATTTGTTATGGCTTGGACCTTTTATGGCCGATATCGGTGCACAGACTCCTTTCTTCTATATTTTCAGAGAGAGGGAATTGTTATATGATCTATTCGAAGCTGCCACAGGTATGCGAATGATGCATAATTATTTCCGTATCGGGGGGGTAGCTGCTGATTTACCTTATGGCTGGATAGATAAATGTTTAGATTTCTGCGATTATTTTTTAACGGGAGTTGTTGAATACCAAAAGCTTATTACGCGCAATCCCATCTTTTTGGAACGAGTTGAAGGGGTAGGTTTTATTGGGGGGGAGGAAGCCATAAATTGGGGTTTATCAGGACCAATGCTACGAGCTTCCGGAATCCAATGGGACCTTCGTAAAGTCGATCGGTATGAGTGTTATGATGAATTCGATTGGGAAGTCCAATGGCAAAAAGAAGGAGACTCATTAGCTCGTTATTTAGTAAGAATTGGCGAAATGACGGAATCCATAAAAATTATTCAACAGGCTCTAGAAGGAATTCCGGGGGGACCTTATGAAAATTTAGAATTCCGACGCTTTGCTGGAACAAAAGATTCAGAATTGAACGACTTTGAATATAGATTCATTAGTAAAAAGCCTTCTCCCAGTTTTGAATTGTCAAAACAAGAACTTTATGTGAGAGTAGAAGCCCCAAAGGGAGAATTAGGTATTTTTCTGATAGGAGATAATAGTGTTTTTCCTTGGAGATGGAAAATCCGTCCACCCGGTTTCATCAATTTGCAAATTCTTCCTCAGCTAGTTAAAAGAATGAAATTGGCTGATATTATGACAATACTAGGTAGTATAGATATCATTATGGGAGAAGTTGATCGTTGAAATGATAATTGAAGAAGCACAAGCTATCAATTCTTTTTTCAGATCGGAATCCTCAAAAGAGGTCTATGGGCTCATATGGTTACTTGTACCTATTTTGACTCTTGTATTGGGAATCACAATAGGGGTATTAGTAATTGTGTGGCTAGAAAGAAAAATATCTGCAGGGATACAACGACGAATTGGTCCTGAGTATGCCGGGCCCTTGGGCATTCTTCAAGCTCTAGCGGATGGGGTCAAACTACTTTTCAAAGAAGATCTTCTTCCATCGAGAGGAGATATTCGTTTATTTAGTGTCGGCCCATCCGTAGCGGTCGTATCAATTCTACTGAGTTATTCAGTAATTCCCTTTGGCCATCACCTTGTACTAACCGATCTCAGTATAGGTGTTTCTCTATGGATCGCTATTTCAAGTATTGCCCCTATCGGACTTCTTATGTCCGGATATGGATCAAATAATAAATATTCCTTTTCAGGTGGTTTACGAGCTGCTGCTCAATCTATAAGTTATGAAATACCGTTAACTCTATGTGTGTTATCAATATCTCTACGTGTGATTCGTTGGAATACGCACTCCTACCTCTTTCTTTGCTTTTTCTAGGAAAGAAGTTGATTGAATATATAGATAGAACTCTTTTTTATTCATCACTAGGATCTATGAACCAAACCAGATAGTTATATGAGTGAAACAAAACTGCTTATGAATTCGCAGTAAGAAGATCGAGTCTCATTACCTACGTACGAGAGTAAAGTGGAGCTAAACATAAGCAGCGGAAGCTGTTTACCCCAAGTATCGATTAGCCATCAGGACTTGAAGCGGGCGCAAAAGATCAACTGTATGGAATTTTTACTCTTGTATTTATTACCATACCGAAGATCAACCAAAACTGAGTGGACGGTTAGGAACACCAAGGTACACAAAAGATTAGTAATGGAGATAATGTAACGTATCCAAACGGATATTTTTACATTACATAAAAGGAGTCATAATAAGGGCTTGAAGTTGGTAGAAATGATCAAAAAGTACTTCCCCGTGATCCCGATCCAGAGTATAGCTCCTATCCACTGATTGAAAAATAACTATCAGGAACGAAGTAATCCTTTATTTATATAGTATAGTCTTTCTGAGAAAGAAGAGAGGAACAGGAAGGAAAAATGGATTGACTATTTCTTGTATCTTATGGAAAGATCGAGTTATTACTGAACAAGAAACTAAGCAAAAAGGATAAAGGATGAGATGGATTCAGAAGTGTACTTTTTGTTTGTTATTATCTTATCGCGGACAGAATCCCACTGGTCTAGTTCACTTATGAGCATTTTGATTCATCTTTCTTTTTTCCTATGGTATGCCGATGTAATACCGAAGCATACCTTAGATTTATTCGTGACCATTGAGGAGCCGTATGAAGCTGAGGTCTCATGTACGGTTCTGGAATAGAGATGGGAACAGTGATGTTATCATCGACTATGATTATCTAACAGTTCAAGTACGGTTGATATAGTTGAGGCGCAGTCAAAGTATGGTTTTTGGGGGTGGAATCTTTGGCGTCAACCTATAGGGTTTATAGTTTTTATAATTTCTTCACTAGCAGAATGTGAGAGATTGCCCTTTGATTTACCGGAAGCCGAGGAGGAATTAGTAGCAGGTTATCAAACTGAATATTCAGGTATCAAATTTGGTTTATTTTATGTTGCTTCTTACCTAAATTTACTAGTTTCTTCATTATTCGTAACAGTTCTGTACTTGGGAGGGTGGAATCTTCCTATTCCATATATACCAATTACTGAACTTTTCGAAATAAATCAAACTAGTGAAGTCTTTGGAACAACAATTAGTCTCTTCATTACATTAGCTAAAGCTTATTTGTTCCTGTTCATTCCTATCTCAACAAGATGGACTTTACCTAGGCTGAGAATGGATCAACTATTAAATCTTGGGTGGAAATCTCTTTTACCTATTGCTCTCGGTAATCTATTATTGACAACTTCTTCTCAACTTGTTTCGCTGTAACAGAATAGGATATTCCAGATTCTTATCCTCTCTCAAGCAAGAGAAAGAAACATCAAATTATTCATGGATATTCACGATATATGTTTCCTATGGTGACTGGGTTCATGAATTATGGTCAACAGACAGTACGAGCTGCAAGATACATTGGTCAAAGTTTCATGATTACCTTATCTCACGCAAATCGTTTACCTGTAACTATTCAATATCCTTATGAAAAATCGATCACATCAGAGCGTTTCCGTGGGCGAATCCACTTTGAATTTGATAAATGCATTGCTTGTGAAGTATGTGTTCGTGTATGTCCGATAGACCTACCTGTTGTTGATTGGCGATTAGAAAAAGATATTAGAAAGAAACGATTGCTTAATTATAGTATTGATTTCGGAATCTGTATATTTTGTGGTAATTGCGTGGAGTATTGCCCTACAAACTGTTTATCAATGACTGAAGAATATGAACTTTCCACCTACGATCGTCACGAATTAAATTATAATCAAATTGCTTTGGGTCGGTTACCAATGTCTGTAATTGGAGATTACACAGTTCGAACAATTATGAACTCAACTCAAATAAAAATATCTATGGATAAACCCGTTGATTCAAGAACGATTACCAATTAAATTAAAAATAAGACTAAGTTTTGATCGAAAGTAGGTAAGTTTCTTTCATGTCAGACAAATAATAACTAGATTTGTGAGGATCTACTTTTGGAATATAGAAATATTTATAGCCATTATAGCCATAGCTCTTATTTGTTTAATTAAATATATGAAATTACGAACTCTGTTTCGACTAAAGACAAAAGCAAAATTGGCCCGTTCAATTGATTAACTCTATCTACATAAACCCACACCACGCTGGGGTAAGAACTATTAGATATAAAAAGGGTAACCTACTTTTTCCCGACCAGTAAGATCATGAGATATTTTGACTTATTTATCGCTTATTTAACACATAATGGATTTACCTGCGCCAATACATGATATTCTTTTAGTATCTCTGGGATCAGGTCTTATAGTAGGAGGTCTAGGAGTGGTATTACTTACCAATCCAATTTATTCTGCCTTTTCGTTGGGATTGGTTCTTGTTTGTATATCTTTATTTTATATTCTATCGAACTCTTATTTTGTAGCTGCTGCGCAGCTACTTATTTACGTGGGAGCCATAAATGTCTTAATCTTATTTGCTGTGATGTTTATGAATGGTTCAGAATATTACAATTATTTTAATTTTTGGACTGTCGGAGATGGATTCACTTCACTAGTTTGTACAAGTATTTTTTTTTCACTAATTGCTACTATCCCAAACACGTCATGGTACGGGATTATTTGGACTACAAGATCAAACCAGGTCATAGAACAGGACCTGACAAGTAATGTTCAACAGATTGGGATTCATTTATCAACAGATTTTTATCTTCCATTTGAACTTATTTCTATAATCCTTTTAGTTTCCTTAGTGGGCGCAATTGCTATGGCTCGCCGGGAATAGATACTTAGAATTGGAAATAACAAACCAACCAAATAAAATAAAGCAAATAAGGTCTTCCTCCGTGTAATTGTTATCGCATCTGTCCACCCTAAATTGGAATATTGTTCATGAGATATATTTAAAAGTTTTTGTTAGTTCGACGACCCATTTCAGTGTCTTTCTTGGTACTGTATTTCTTATATATATTATATGGATTTAAAATTGAATTCTATTCAGTAGAATCTTCTAATTTTATTAATCGAATCAGTTGAATTGTTGTTTATATTGAAATGAATCGAGATTGACGAGGAGTTGGTCAATGATGCTCGAG